CTCTTAAAAGTATTTTAACAATGTTTTCCGTGATGTTAGTGGATGCTATTTGAATCGTCCCTTTTCTATTCATGTCAGCATTTCGTATAGAGGTTATTATGTCAGCAATAGTGTCCCTACCCATGATAAACTAAAATTTTGGTTGCCTCCCATTTTTGATATAATCAACATGCTATTTTTTATTTATTTTTTAATTTTTATATTTTTGTTATTAAATAAAGGGATATGCGTCCGATACAACCTAATCCACTAATTACTTTATTTCATCCAAATACTATGTATAATATAACTATATTACGTATGATCTCATCTTATAATACTTCAGGTGCTAATGAAACTATTTTAGTGAAATTTAACTGTCTCAATTCTCGGGCAATCGCACCAAAAACTCGAGTTCCTTTTGGATTTCCTTCTTGATCAATCACAACTGCAGCATTATCATCATATCGTATTATCATACCGTTGTCACGTTTAAGTTCTTTACAAGTACGTACAATTACAGCTCTGATCACCTCTGATCTTTCTAGAGGTGTGTTTGGTAATGCTTCCTTGATCACAGCAACAATAATGTCACCGATATGAGCATATCGGCGATTACTAGCTCCTATGATTCTAATACACATTAATTCTCGGGCCCCGCTGTTATCCGCTACATTCAAATGGCTTTGAGGTTGAATCATATCATTTTTGAATCTGTTCTTTCAATGTTAATGCAAAGGGCGAAGTAAAAAAAAAAAAGAAATATTGTTTGTCAAAAAGAAACCTGCAATTTTTTTTATCCCCAAGACTTCTTTTCTTTGGTTCTACGTTCCTATCCCGAAATAATAAATTGAGTTCGTATAGGCATTTTGGACGCCGCTATTGAAATAGCCTTTCTGGCTATATTTTCTGCTACTCCGCCCATTTCATAAAGTATTCGACCTGGTTTAACGACAGCTACCCAATATTCGGGAGATCCTTTACCCGAACCCATACGTGTTTCCGTAGGTCTTACCGTAACTGGTTTGTCTGGAAATATACGTACCCATATTTTTCCACCACGGCGCACATTTCTTGTCATTGCTCGTCGCCCTGCTTCTATTTGTCTAGATGTGATCCAAGCGGGTTCAAGTGCCTGAAGAGCATATTTACCGAAACAAATACGATTACCTCGATAAGATATTCCTTTCATTCTTCCTCTATGTTGTTTTCGAAATCTGGTTCTTTTAGGGTTATAGTTGATGGTTCTTTCTCAATTCCATCTCTACTACAGAACCGGACATGAGAGTTTCTTCTCATCCGGCTCATCGCGAATGAAACGATTCAAATTTGAGAATTTTATGAAAATATACTGAATCATGGATTCTGAAAATATACTGAATCATGGATTCTTTGAGATTTCATCTAATCTATTAGAAATTTCTATATCTTGTTTGGATATATACTTAAACATGTATTTTTTTTCTAGATAATTATTTCTATTTCTAGATAATGAGATAATGTGGTTTTTTTCTAACGAATCTTTATTTTGTTTTGCCTTTGATCATATTATCATATTGGATCGAACAAGATTGAGTAATCTAATAAAAACCTTCGCGGGCGAATATTTACTCTTTCAATATCTATTTTAGTTGTAGGGTTAGCTCATGAATTCTCGGAATAAATGAATTGGTCCCTGGTTCGTTCCGCCATCCCACCTAATGAATTATTAGGATTCATTTATCAATAGAATCTTACGTATTCATAGGTTCCATCGTTCCCGTCGCTTCGCAATTAATGGTTAGGTTTGAATTCTACAATGGAGCCCCTCAAGAAATTTGTTCTTGAGTCAATCTTTTTAGTCTTTATTGGCTCGAGGCTCTGGATTTTTTTCTATGAATAGATTCATATACTTATTTATGGATGAATCAGTATTGATGCTTTATTACACTGCCTTTTATGAGATGACTCATAAACCTTACATATATTGGAATCCTATATCATTGATATTCTTTTTCTTTCTTTCTCTCAACCTTCCCTTTATCTGCATACTTTTTTTATATCATAATCAGATTGATTTTTTTTTTGTTTATGTAAGAAAGATTTCAGTTGCTACAATGATATGACCAATATATCATATCTTGACTGCTTTTTTGTATCCAGATAATGTGAAACGATGAGTTGGTTATTAGTTATATAGTTATTAGTTCACAGTAGGGGTCTGTCCATTTTTTTGGAATTCTATCCTATAAAAAAAAACCAACGAGTCGCACACTAAGCATAGCAATTATATGAAATCATCAATCAAATTTTTATTCAAACCTATAAAATTGCTTATTTTTTTGATTTAAGAGAAAAAGCATGAAAAGAAAAAGTTTTTTTTGATTCTATTTTTTTTTATCAATGGATATAGTGTAAAGAGTAAAGCCAGGGAAAGTATTCTTATTCCCAAAATATCCAAATTTTGATGCCTAATACTCCATAGACCGTTCGGACTCCATAGGAACAATAATCAATTTTAGCTCGAATGGTTTGTAGAGGA